GTCCCCGTAGCTTACACCAAAGCATGGCACTGAAGATGCCAAGATGGCTGCTCGACATGCACCCGGAGACAAAAGATTTAGTCCTAACCTTACCGTTAGTTCTTGCCAGGTATATACATGCAAGCATCCGCGCTCCAGTGTAAATGCCCATAGCCCCTTACCAGGGCACAAGGAGCGGGCATCAGGCACGCTACCCGTCGCAGCCTAAGACGCCTTGTTCAGCCACGCCCTCACGGGTATTCAGCAGTAATTAACATTGAGCTATGAGCGAAAGCTCGACTCAGCCACGGCAGCACCAGGGTTGGTAAATCTTGTGCCAGCCACCGCGGTCACACAAGAGACCCAAACTAACTGTGCGCGGCGTAAAGAGTGGTACCGCACTATCATGCCAACTAGGGCCAAAATGTTACTGAGCTGTCATAAGCCCAAGTCACACATAAGATCTTCGACCAAAATGGCCCTAGTACTCACGACCAATCAAGCCCCACGAAAGCCAGGACACAAACTGGGATTAGATACCCCACTATGCCTGGCCCTAAATCTTGATGTTTTTCCGTACATAAAACATCCGCCCGAGGACTACGAGCACAAACGCTTAAAACTCTAAGGACTTGGCGGTGCCCCAAACCCACCTAGAGGAGCCTGTTCTATAATCGATAACCCACGATACACCCTACCCCCCCTTGCCCGAAGCAGCCTATATACCGCCGTCCCCAGCCCACCTCCCTTGAGAGCACAGCAGTGGGCCCAACAGTCCCAGCCCCACTAGTAAGACAGGTCAAGGTATAGCCCACGGGGGGGAAAGAAATGGGCTACATTTCCTAAGATAGAAAACTCCACGAAAGGGGGTATGAAACTCCCCTGGAAGGCGGATTTAGCAGTAAAGCGGGACAATAACGCCCCCTTTAAGTCGGCCCTGGGGCACGTACATACCGCCCGTCACCCTCCTCATGAGCTATTTCCCCACATAAATAATACATACATCAGCTGAAGACGAGGTAAGTCGTAACAAGGTAAGTGTACCGGAAGGTGCACTTAGCATACCAAGGCGTAGCTATAACACAAAGCATTCAGCTTACACCTGAAAGATATCTGCACACCACACAGATCACCTTGAAGCCAAACTCTAGCCCAATCCCACCCAAATGAAGTAGTTAAAAACCAAACTTACCATCGAAACCAAAACATTCATCTAAGCCCTAGTATAGGCGATAGAAAGGGCCCCAATTGGCGCCATAGAGACCCGTACCGTAAGGGAAAGATGAAATAACAATGAAAACCTAAGCCGTAAATAGCAAAGATTAACCCTTGTACCTCTCGCATCATGATTTAGCAAGAACAACCAAACAAAGTGGACTTAAGTTTGCCGCCCCGAAACCCAAGCGAGCTACTCGCAAGCAGCTATCCGAGCGAACCCGTCTCTGTCGCAAAAGAGTGGGATGACTTGCTAGTAGAGGTGAAAAGCCAACCGAGCTGGGTGATAGCTGGTTGCCTGTGAAACGAATCTAAGTTCCCTCTCGGTTATTCCCCAAGGACACCCAATCAACCCCCCGCGTAATTAACCAAGAGCAATTTAAAGGAGGTACAGCTCCCTTAAAAAAGAATACAATCTCCTCCAGAGGATAATCCAGCCCTGACATAGTCTCTGTGGGCCTTAAAGCAGCCATCAACAAAGAATGCGTCAAAGCTCAGCACCTCAAAAAATTTAAATAACAGCGCGACTCCCTCACCACTAACAGGCCAACCTATGGCAATAGGAGCATTTATGCTAAAATAAGTAACTACGGGCCACCCCTCTTAAGCGCGAACTTACCCAGCCCATTCTAGTTAACAGACACATCGATATACAAACCACTACAAGACTTAATATCAAACAACAGCTGTTACTGCCGACTCAGGAGCGCCCACTAGAAAGATTTAAATCTGTAGAAGGAACTAGGCAAACCCAAGGCCCGACTGTTTACCAAAAACATAGCCTTCAGCAAGCCAAGTATTGAAGGTGATGCCTGCCCAGTGACATCACGTTAAACGGCCGCGGTATCCTAACCGTGCGAAGGTAGCGCAATCAATTGTCCCATAAATCGAGACTTGTATGAATGGCTAAACGAGGTCTTAACTGTCTCCTGCAGACAATCAGTGAAATTGATCTCCCTGTGCAAAAGCACGGATAAACGCATAAGACGAGAAGACCCTGTGGAACTTAAAAATTCAAGGCCACCCCATAAACAACCCCCGCCTATCAGGCCCATCTCAAACCCCAGCACTGGCCCACATTTTTTGGTTGGGGCGACCTTGGAGAAAAACAAACCCTCCAAAAATAAGATCTCATCTCTTAACCAAGAGCAACCCCTCGACGTACTAATAGTAACCCGACCCAATATAATTGACCAATGAACCAAGCTACCCCAGGGATAACAGCGCAATCTCCTTCAAGAGCCCGTATCGACAAGGAGGTTTACGACCTCGATGTTGGATCAGGACACCCCAATGGTGCAGCCGCTATTAAGGGTTCGTTTGTTCAACGATTAATAGTCCTACGTGATCTGAGTTCAGACCGGAGCAATCCAGGTCGGTTTCTATCTATGATAGGATTCTTCCCAGTACGAAAGGACCGGAAAAATGGGGCCAATACTACCAAGCACGCCCCCTAGGCAAGTAATGAAATCAACTAAATTACCAAGCCAACCCACTCTCACACCCCTAGAAAAGGGACCAGCTAGCGTGGCAGAGCTCGGCAAATGCAAAAGGCTTAAGCCCTTTCCCCAGAGGTTCAAATCCTCTCCCTAGCCCCCCTCAAACCCATGATCCACCCCTCTACCCTGACCTACCTCGCCATATCCCTGTCCTATGCTATTCCCATCTTAATTGCAGTTGCCTTTCTTACACTAGTGGAACGAAAAATCCTAAGCTATATACAAGCCCGAAAAGGCCCAAACATTGTAGGACCATTCGGCCTACTACAGCCCGTAGCAGACGGAGTAAAACTGTTCATTAAAGAGCCTATCCGCCCATCAACCGCCTCCCCCCTCCTCTTCCTCATAACCCCCATACTAGCCCTCCTCCTGGCCATCTCAATCTGAATTCCCCTCCCACTCCCCTTCCCCCTCGCCGATTTAAACCTAGGCCTCCTATTCCTCCTTGCCATATCAAGCCTAGCAGTATACTCTATCCTATGGTCAGGCTGGGCCTCAAACTCAAAATACGCCCTCATTGGAGCCCTACGGGCAGTAGCACAGACCATCTCATATGAAGTAACGCTAGCCATTATCCTCCTATCAATAATCGTACTAAGCGGAAACTACACCCTCAACACCCTCTCCACTACCCAAGAACCCCTGTACCTTATCTTCTCTTCTTGGCCCTTGGCAATAATATGATACATCTCCACACTTGCTGAAACAAATCGTGCCCCCTTCGACCTGACAGAGGGGGAATCAGAACTAGTTTCTGGCTTTAATGTAGAATATGCAGCCGGACCATTCGCCCTATTCTTCCTAGCTGAATACGCAAACATCATACTAATAAACACCCTAACAGCCATCCTATTTCTCAACCCAAGCTCACTCAACCTCCCCCCCGAACTATTCCCCATAACCCTGGCCATAAAAACCCTTCTTCTCTCATCCGGCTTCCTATGAATCCGAGCTTCTTACCCGCGATTCCGCTACGACCAACTCATGCACCTGCTCTGAAAAAGCTTCCTCCCCACAACACTTGCTCTATGCCTTTGGCACACCAGCATACCAATCTCCCTCGCAGGCCTCCCCCCTTACCTAAGGAAATGTGCCTGAATGCTAAAGGGTCACTATGATAAAGTGAACATAGAGGTATGCCAGTCCTCTCATTTCCTAACAACTAAGCCTTAGAAAAGTAGGAATCGAACCTACACGTAAGAGATCAAAACCCTTCATACTTCCCTTATATTATTTTCTAGCAAAGTCAGCTAACAAAGCTATCGGGCCCATACCCCGAAAATGACGGTTCAACCCCCTCCTCTGCTAATAAACCCCCACGCAAAACTAATCACCTCTATAAGCCTTCTTCTAGGAACAACCATCACAATTTCAAGCAACCACTGAGTGATGGCCTGGACTGGACTAGAAATCAACACCCTCGCCATCATCCCACTTATCTCAAAATCACACCACCCTCGAGCCATCGAAGCCGCGATCAAATACTTTCTAGTCCAAGCAGCTGCCTCCGCCCTAATCCTGCTCTCAAGCACAATCAATGCCTGATGCACAGGGCAATGAGACATCACCCAAATAACTCACCCAATTTCCTGCCTCCTGCTAACAGCAGCCATTGCAATAAAACTGGGACTAGTCCCATTCCACTTTTGATTCCCAGAAGCACTTCAAGGCTCCCCCCTAACAACCGCCCTACTACTATCGACAGCAATAAAATTCCCCCCCATTACAATCATACTCCTAACATCAAACTCCCTAGACCCAACCCTACTTACTACCATAGCTATCGCCTCTACTGCCCTTGGCGGATGAATGGGCCTAAACCAAACACAAACTCGAAAAATCCTAGCCTTTTCTTCCATCTCCCACCTAGGCTGAATAGCCGCCACCATCGCTTACAACCCCAAACTGGCCCTCCTGGCCTTTTACTTATATGTCACAATAACTGCCACCGTATTCTTCACCCTCAACGCAACTAAAACCCTCAACCTATCAACTGCCATAACCTCATGAACCAAGGCCCCAATATTAAATGCGATGTTCATACTAACCCTTTTATCCCTAGCAGGCCTTCCCCCCCTAACAGGCTTCCTACCAAAATGGCTTATCCTCCATGAACTAACCAAACAAGGAATGACCCCCATGGCCACAATCATCGCCATCCTCTCACTCCTGGGATTATTCTTCTACCTCCGCCTCGCATATTACTCAACAATCACCCTCCCTCCAAACTCCACCAACCACATAAAACGATGGCACATAAACAAGCCAGCAACCCCACCAATTGCCATTTTAACATCACTATCTATTTCCCTCCTACCACTCTCCCCCATAATCCTAACAACCATCTAAGAAACTTAGGATAACCCCCCTTAAACCGAAGGCCTTCAAAGCCTTAAATAAGAGTTAAACCCTCTTAGTTTCTGCCAGTCCCCACTAAGGCCCGTAGGACACTACCCTACATCTCCTGAATGCAACTCAGACACTTTAATTAAGCCAGGACCTTAAACCTAATAATCTAGACAGGTGGGCCTCGATCCCACAAACTCTCCTAGTTAACAGCTAGGCGCCCAAACCAACAGGCTTCTGCCCACTAGACCCCGGCACATCTTTAATGTACATCAATGAGCTTGCAACTCAATATGAACTTCACTACGGAATCGATAAGAAGAGGAATTGAACCTCTGTAAAAAGGACTACAGCCTAACGCCTAACACACTCAGCCATCTTACCCGTGACCTTCATCAATCGATGACTATTCTCGACTAACCATAAAGACATCGGCACACTATATCTAATCTTCGGCGCATGAGCGGGCATAGTTGGCACTGCCCTAAGTCTCCTCATCCGTGCAGAGCTTGGCCAGCCAGGCACCCTCCTGGGAGACGACCAAATCTACAATGTAATCGTCACCGCCCACGCCTTCGTAATAATCTTCTTCATAGTAATACCAATTATAATTGGAGGATTCGGCAACTGACTTGTACCCCTCATAATCGGCGCCCCAGACATAGCCTTCCCTCGCATAAACAACATAAGCTTCTGACTGCTCCCCCCATCTTTTCTACTCCTCCTAGCCTCTGCCACCGTAGAGGCCGGTGCAGGTACAGGATGAACAGTATACCCCCCACTGGCCGGCAACTTAGCCCACGCTGGAGCATCAGTAGACCTAACCATTTTCTCCCTGCACTTAGCTGGTGTCTCCTCCATCCTGGGTGCAATTAACTTCATCACAACTGCCATCAACATAAAACCCCCTGCCCTGTCCCAGTACCAAACTCCATTATTCGTATGATCCGTCCTAATTACTGCCGTCCTACTCCTTCTCTCTCTACCAGTATTAGCCGCCGGTATCACCATACTCCTAACGGATCGGAACCTAAACACCACATTCTTTGACCCAGCCGGAGGAGGTGACCCCGTTCTATACCAACATCTATTCTGATTCTTCGGCCACCCAGAAGTCTACATTCTAATCCTACCAGGCTTCGGAATTATTTCACACGTAGTGGCGTACTACGCAGGCAAAAAAGAACCCTTCGGCTACATAGGCATAGTCTGAGCAATACTATCAATCGGATTCCTTGGCTTCATTGTATGAGCCCACCACATATTCACAGTAGGAATGGACGTCGATACCCGAGCCTACTTCACATCCGCCACAATAATCATCGCCATCCCAACTGGCATTAAAGTTTTTAGCTGACTTGCCACCCTGCACGGAGGAACCATCAAATGAGACCCCCCCATGCTATGAGCCCTCGGCTTCATCTTCCTCTTCACCATCGGGGGCCTCACCGGGATCGTCCTAGCCAACTCCTCGCTAGACATCGCCCTCCATGACACATATTACGTAGTAGCCCACTTCCACTATGTCCTTTCAATAGGGGCTGTCTTTGCCATCCTAGCCGGATTCACCCACTGATTCCCCCTCTTTACAGGGTACACCCTACACCCAACATGAGCCAAAACACACTTCGGAGTCATATTCACGGGCGTAAACCTGACCTTCTTCCCCCAGCACTTCCTAGGCCTGGCCGGAATGCCACGTCGATACTCTGACTACCCAGACGCCTACACTCTCTGAAACACCGTGTCCTCCATCGGATCACTTATCTCCATAACAGCCGTAATCATACTAATATTCATAATCTGAGAGTCCCTCGCATCCAAACGAAAAGTCTCACAGCCAGAACTAACCGCCACCAACATTGAATGAATCCATGGCTGCCCGCCCCCCTACCACACCTTCGAAGAACCGGCCTTCGTTCAAGTCCAAGAAAGGAAGGAATCGAACCCTCTTACACTGGTTTCAAGCCAGCCGCATCAAACCACTCATGCTTCTTTCTTTATGGGATGTTAGTAAACTAATTACGTAACCTTGTCAAGGTTAAATCACAGGTGAAAGCCCCGTACACCCCACGTGGCCAACCACTCACAACTCGGATTTCAAGACGCCTCCTCCCCTATCATAGAAGAACTTGTAGAATTCCACGACCATGCCCTAATAGTAGCACTGGCAATCTGCAGCTTAGTCCTATACCTACTTGCACTAATACTAACAGAAAAACTGTCCTCAAGCGCTGTCGACGCACAAGAAATCGAACTAATCTGAACAATCCTCCCCGCCATCGTCCTTATCCTACTCGCCCTGCCATCCCTACAAATCCTATACATAATAGATGAAGTCGATGAACCAGACCTCACCCTAAAAGCCATTGGCCACCAATGATATTGATCCTACGAGTACACAGACTTTAAAGACCTAACATTCGATGCCTACATAATCCCAACAACAGAGCTCCCCCTAGGCCACTTCCGACTCTTAGAAACTGACAACCGCGTTGTCATCCCCATGGAGTCACTCATCCGCATTATCGTCACCGCTGACGACGTACTTCACTCCTGAGCCATCCCCACTCTAGGGGTAAAAACTGATGCAATCCCCGGCCGTCTAAACCAAACATCCTTCATTACTACCCGACCGGGGGTCTTCTACGGCCAATGTTCAGAAATCTGTGGCGCTAACCACAGTTTCATGCCCATCGTTGTAGAATCCACCCCCCTCGCTCACTTCGAAAACTGATCATCCACACTATCCTCATAATCATTAAGAAGCTATGCACTCTTAGCGTTAGCCTTTTAAGCTAAAGAAAGAGGAACCCCCACCCTCCTTAATGATATGCCACAGCTAAACCCAAATCCATGATTCCCCATCATACTAGCATCATGACTAGTATACTCACTGATTATCCAACCAAAGCTCCTAGCGTTCCTAACAACCAACCCCCCCAATAAAATAAACCCCCCCACAAAAATCCCCTCCTGACCCTGACCATGATCATAAGCTTCTTCGACCAATTCGCAAGCCCATGCCTCTTAGGAATCCCCCTAATCCTTCTATCAATACTATTCCCAACATTACTACTCCCAGCACCTAACAACCGATGAATTACCAATCGCCTCTCCACCCTTCAACTATGACTCCTGGACCTAATCACAAAACAACTAATAACCCCACTAGACAAAAAAGGTCACAAGTGGGCAATTATCCTAACATCACTAGCAATACTCCTGCTCACAATCAACCTTCTAGGCCTACTACCCTACACATTTACCCCAACTACCCAACTATCCATAAACATGGCCTTAGCCTTCCCCCTATGACTCGCCACCCTACTAACTGGCTTACGAAACCAACCTTCAATTTCTCTAGGCCACCTCCTACCCGAAGGCACCCCCACACCCCTCATCCCTGCCCTCATCATAATCGAAACTACGAGCCTCCTCATTCGCCCACTGGCCCTGGGAGTCCGCCTTACCGCCAACCTCACAGCAGGCCACCTACTCATTCAACTTATCTCCACGGCCACCACTGTACTCCTTCCAATCATACCAACAGTATCTATCCTAACCACTATAATCCTGTTCCTACTCACTATCCTAGAAGTAGCAGTAGCTATAATCCAAGCCTACGTATTCGTCCTCCTACTAAGCCTATACTTACAAGAAAACATCTAATGGCCCACCAAGCACACTCCTACCACATAGTAGACCCAAGCCCCTGACCAATCTTTGGCGCAACTGCCGCCCTCCTCACCACGTCCGGATTGACCATATGATTCCACTACAACTCCCCGCAACTCCTTGCCCTAGGCCTACTAGCCATAAGCCTAGTCATACTACAATGATGGCGAGATATTGTACGCGAAGGGACCTTCCAAGGACACCACACCCCCACAGTACAAAAAGGCCTACGATATGGAATAATCCTCTTCATTACATCAGAGGCATTCTTCTTCCTGGGCTTCTTCTGGGCATTCTTCCACTCTAGCCTAGTGCCTACTCCTGAACTCGGAGGTCAATGACCCCCCACAGGAATTAAACCCTTAAACCCCCTAGAAGTCCCCCTACTAAACACTGCCATTCTACTAGCCTCCGGTGTTACCGTGACATGAACCCACCACAGCATCACTGAGGGCAACCAAAAACAGGCAATTCAAGCACTATCCCTAACAATCCTCCTAGGACTGTACTTCACCGCTCTCCAAGCAATAGAATATCACGAAGCACCATTCTCAATCGCCGATAGCGTGTACGGATCAACCTTCTTCGTTGCTACAGGATTCCATGGCCTGCACGTGATCATCGGATCATCCTTCCTAACAATCTGCCTCCTCCGACTAATCAAATTCCACTTCACATCCAACCACCACTTCGGATTTGAAGCCGCAGCTTGATATTGACACTTCGTAGACGTCATCTGATTATTCCTCTACATAACCATCTACTGATGAGGATCATGCTCTTCTAGTATACTAATTACAATTGACTTCCACTCTCTAAAATCTGGTAAAACCCCAGAGAAGGGCAATCAACACAATCACATTCATACTCACCCTCTCCCTAGCCCTAAGCACCATCCTATCCCTACTAAACTTCTGACTCGCCCAAACAAACCCAGACTCAGAAAAACTATCCCCATACGAATGTGGCTTCGACCCCCTTGGATCCGCACGACTCCCATTCTCAGTACGATTCTTCCTCAGTAGCAATCCTATTCCTCCTATTCGACCTAGAAATCGCGCTCCTGCTCCCCCTCCCATGAGCCATTCAACTTCAATCCCCAACCACTACCCTAACTTGAACCTCCACTATCATCCTACTCCTTACACTAGGACTCATCTACGAATGGACACAAGGCGGCCTAGAATGGGCAGAATAAACAGAAAGCTAGTCTAACCAAGACAGTTGATTTCGGCTCAACAAATCATAGCAAAACCCTATGGCCTTCTCCATGCCCCTACTACACCTATGCTTCTACTCTTCATACGCACTAAGCAGCCTAGGATTAGCCTTCCACCGAACACACCTAATCTCAGCCCTCCTCTGCCTAGAAAGCATAATACTATCAATATACCTCGCCCTATCCATCTGACCAGTAGAAAATCAAACTGCATCACCCACCCTAATCCCCATCCTCATGCTGACCTTCTCAGCCTGCGAGGCCGGCACTGGCCTAGCCATGCTAGTCGCCTCCACACGAACTCACGGTTCTGACCACCTCCACAACCTAAATCTCCTACAATGCTAAAAATTATCATCCCAACAATTATGCTCCTCCCTACAGCCCTCCTATCTCCCCCCAAAAACCTATGAACCAACACTACCTTACATAGTTTCCTCATTGCCACCCTCAGCCTTCAATGACTTCTCCCATCGCACTACCCACATAAAAATCTAACCCCATGAACAGGCATCGACCAAATCTCCTCCCCTCTCCTCGTACTCTCCTGCTGACTACTCCCACTCATAATACTAGCAAGCCAAAGCCACCTACAACACGAACCCCCAATCCGTAAACGGATCTTTATCACCACCCTGACCCTAGTCCAACCATTCATTATCATCGCCTTCTCCACCACCGAACTTATACTATTTTACATCTCATTTGAAGCCACCCTAATTCCCACCCTCATTTTAATCACACGGTGAGGAAATCAACCAGAACGACTAAGTGCCGGTATCTACCTCCTATTCTACACCCTCACAAGCTCACTACCCCTCCTAATTGCAATCCTACACCTGCACACACTAGCAGGCTCACTACACCTCACAATACTAAAACTTACCCACCCACTACTCACCAACTCCTGATCCGCCCTCCTACTCAGTCTCGCCCTATCAACAGCATTCATAGTAAAAGCACCCCTATACGGCCTACACCTATGACTGCCTAAAGCCCACGTCGAGGCCCCAATTGCCGGATCTATACTACTAGCAGCCCTCCTATTAAAACTAGGAGGCTATGGCCTCATACGAATCACCCTACTAACAGGCCCCCTCCCAACCAATCTACACTACCCATTCCTCACCCTCGCCCTATGAGGAGCCTTCATATCCAGCTCAATCTGCCTGCGCCAAACAGACCTAAAATCACTAATCGCCTATTCCTCCGTCAGCCATATGGGCCTAGTCATTGCCGCAAGCACAATCCAAACCCACTGATCATTTACAGGCGCAATGCTCCTAATAATTTCCCACGGCCTCACCTCCTCCATACTCTTCTGCCTAGCCAACACAAACTATGAACGTACACACAGCCGAATTCTTCTAATAGCACGAGGCCTACAGCCCCTACTACCACTAATAGCCACCTGATGACTACTCGCCAATCTCACAAACATAGCACTACCCCCAACCACCAACTTCATAGCAGAACTAACTATCATAACCGCCCTATTCAACTGATCCCCCCTCACCATCATCCTAACAGGAGCCGCAACCCTACTAACAGCTTCCTACACCCTATTTATACTCCTAACAACCCAACGAGGGCCCCTACCAACCCACATTACCTCTATACAAAACTCAAACACACGAGAACATCTCCTAATAACCCTCCACATTACCCCCGCACTCCTCCTAATCATGAAACCGGAATTAATCTCAGGAATTCCCCTATGCAGGCATAGTTTAACCCAAACATTAGATTGTGATTCTAAAAATAGAAGCTAGACCCTTCTTGCCTACCGAGGGGGAGGTCTAAACCAACAAGAACTGCTAATTCTCGCACCTGAGCGTAAAACCTCAGCCCCCTTAAACTCTTTAAACTTTTAAAGGATAACAGCAATCCACTGGTCTTAGGAGCCACCCATCTTGGTGCAAATCCAAGTAAAAGTAATGAAAACCACACTACTCCTCAACACCTCCATACTCCTTACTTTAACAACTATTCTCACACCTATGCTACTCCCACTGCTATCAAAAACATACCAGAACACCCCGGCCACCATCACCCGCACCATTAAAACCGCCTTCCTAACCAGCCTAGCACCTGCACTGCTATTCGCACACTCCAACGCAGAAAGCATCACATCAAACTGAGAATGAAAATTTATCATGAACTTCAAAATTCCCCTCAGCTTTAAAATAGACCAATACTCCATAATATTCTTCCCCATCGCCCTATTCGTAACATGATCCATCCTTCAATTCGCCTCCTGATACATAGCTACAGAACCACACACCACCAAATTCTTCTCCTACCTCCTAACATTCCTAATCGCCATATTAACACTAACCATTGCAAATAACATATTCCTCCTATTCATTGGATGAGAAGGCGTAGGAATCATATCATTCCTACTAATTGGCTGATGACATGGTCGAGCAGAAGCCAACACAGCTGCACTACAAGCCATTCTCTACAACCGAATCGGTGACATTGGCCTCATCCTAAGTATAGCATGACTTGCCTCATCCATAAACTCCTGAGAAATCCAACTCTCACACTCCCCCCAAACACCCGTACTCCCCCTCCTAGGTCTTATCCTAGCTGCCACTGGTAAATCCGCCCAATTTGGTCTCCACCCCTGACTACCCGCCGCCATAGAAGGCCCCACCCCAGTTTCCGCCCTACTCCACTCCAGCACCATAGTAGTAGCCGGAATCTTCTTACTCATCCGCACCCACCCAATCCTAGCCACCAACCAAACTGCCCTTACCACATGCCTATGCCTAGGCGCCCTCTCCACACTATTTGCAGCCACCTGCGCCCTCACCCAAAATGACATCAAAAAAATCATCGCTTTCTCCACATCCAGCCAACTAGGACTCATAATAGTCACCATCGGCCTAGGCCTCCCCCAACTAGCATTCCTCCACATCTCAACCCACGCTTTCTTCAAAGCCATATTATTCCTATGTTCCGGATCTATCATCCACTGCCTCAACGGAGAACAGGACATTCGAAAAATAGGAGGCCTCCAAAAAATACTCCCCACAACCACTACATGCCTAACCATCGGCAACCTAGCCCTAATAGGAACGCCCTTCCTTGCCGGATTTTACTCAAAAGACCTGATCATCGAAAACCTAAACACTTCATACGTAAACGCCTGAGCACTCCTCTTAACCCTCCTAGCCACAGCATTCACTGCAACATACAGCCTACGAATAACCCTATTAGTTCAAACAGGATCCACACGCATCCCGGTACTCACCCCCATAAACGAAAACAACCCTACACTATATAACCCTATCACCCGCCTCGCCATAGGAAGCATCCTAGCAGGCCTACTCATCTCATCCACCATCCCCCCGGCAAAAATCCCTCCCATAACCATACCAACTGCCACAAAAACCACTGCCATCCTCGTCACCATCCTAGGCATTGTCCTAGCCCTGGAACTCTCAAACATGACCCACGCCCTCACCCAGCCAAAACAAAACACCTACTCCAACTTCTCCTCCACCCTAGGATACTTCAACCCTCTAATCCACCGCTCCAGCTCAATAAAATTACTAAACAGCGGACAAAAAATCGCCCAAAACCTAACCGACCTGTCCTGATACAAAAAAATAGGCCCAGAAGGCCTTGCCAGCCTCCAACAAACCGCCGCCAAAACCACGACCACCCTGCACACAGGACTCATCAAAACCTACTTAGGATCATTCGCCCTCTCCATCCTAATCACTGCGCTACTCACACAGACTAACTAATGGCCCCCAACTTACGAAAATCCCACCCACTACTAAAAATAATCAACAACTCCCTAATTGACCTACCCACCCCACCAAACATCTCCACCTGATGAAACTTCGGATCACTCCTGGGAATCTGCCTAATAGTACAAATCATGACCGGCCTCCTACTAGCCACACACTACACTGCAGACACAACCCTGGCCTTCTCATCCGTCGCACATACATGCCGCAACGTACAATACGGCTGATTAATTCGCAACCTCCATGCCAACGGAGCCTCACTCTTCTTCATCTGCATCTACCTGCACATCGGACGGGGACTTTACTACGGGTCCTACCTCTACAAAGAAACCTGAAACACAGGCATCATCCTCCTACTCACCCTAATAGCAACAGCCTTCGTAGGCTACGTTCTACCATGAGGACAAATATCCTTCTGAGGCGCTACCGTCATCACCAACCTATTCTCAGCCGTCCCATATATCGGCCAAACCCTAGTAGAATGGGCCTGAGGCGGATTCTCCGTTGACAACCCAACCCTGACACGATTCTTCGCCCTACACTTCCTCCTCCCATTTATAATTGCAGGCCTGGTCCTAGTCCATCTAACATTCCTCCACGAATCAGGCTCAAACAACCCCCTAGGCATCACATCCAACTGCGACAAAATCCCATTCCACCCGTACTTCACCCTCAAAGACATCCTAGGATTCACAGCAATACTTCTCCTCCTAGCATCCTTAGCCCTCTTCTCACCCAACCTGCTAGGAGACCCAGAAAACTTCACACCAGCGAACCCCCTAGTAACCCCTCCCCACATCAAACCAGAGTGATACTTCCTATTTGCATACGCTATCCTACGATCAATCCCCAACAAACTAGGGGGCGTACTAGCCCTAGCCGCCTCCGTACTAATCCTACTCTTAAGCCCCCTACTACATATATCCAAACAGCGATCAATAACATTCCGCCCCCTCTCCCAAATCCTATTCTGAACCCTAACCACCAACCTCCTCATCCTCACATGAGTGGGCAGCCAACCAGTAGAACACCCATTCATCATCATTGGCCAACTGGCCTCCATCACCTACTTCACCACCCTCCTCATCCTATTCCCCGCCGTCGGAGCCCTAGAAAACAAAATACTCCACCACTAGAATACTCTAATAGTTTATAAAAAACATTGGTCTTGTAAGCCAAAGACTGAAGATTCCACCCCTTCTTAGAGTTCACCCCCTCAGAAAAAGAGGACTTAAACCTCTATCGCCAGCTCCCAAAGCTGGCATTTTTACATTAAACTATCTCCTGACCCCCAATTAAACAGCCCGAATAGCCCCACTAGACAACCCCCGCACAAGCTCTAAGACCACAAACAAAGTCAACAACAACCCCCATCCCGCTACCAAAAATATCCCCACTCCCCACGAATAAAACATGGCCACCCCACTAAAGTCCACCCGAGCAAAAAACATGCCGCCGGCATCAGCAGTAACCACCCCCAACTTCCAACACTCTATCAAACCCCCCACCACCGCCCCCAAGACCAGCACCAGAACAAGACCCGCCCCATAACTCAAAACATGCCAGCTCCCCCAGGCCTCAGGAAAAGGGTCCGCCGCCAAAGCCACAGAATAAACAAATACCACCAACATTCCCCCCAAATACACCATAAACAGTGCCAACGCAATAAAAGAGACCCCCAAACTTAATAACCACCCACACCCTGCCACAGAGGCTAATACCAAGCCCACTACCCCATAATAAGGCGACGGATTAGATGCAACTGCCAAGCCCCCCAAAACAAAAGCCAAGCCAAGAAAAAGCACAAAATAAATCATAGCATTCTTGCTTGGCTTTTCTCCAAGGTCTACAGCTCGAAAAGCTGCCGTTAAACAAACCTTAACTACAAGAACCACAGAAAAACCTTAAAAATAGAACCCCCCCCTCCCCCCATAAGGGGCTATATGTACTCATTGCATTGACTTATAGTCCACATATATTGCAATTTATGTCAGGTACTTACAAGGTAATGTCTTCTACGACTAGTTATTAATGCTCTACTGATATGCTCACTTAATGTAGATAATGACATACTAATTAATGATACTAACAACGTGTAAGTTCAATGTATGATAGATATTCAAATGAATGTATGATAGATATGCACGCTCAATGGAATCAGAGGAATTATCATCCAATGTACGATGGATATTTGCGTTCATGCAGTACGGATATAAACACTCAATACTTTCTAGAATATTCTACAGCTTACCGTGCCGGTGGCTATCGTGCCAGGTTATTTCTTGATTGTACACCTCACGAGAAATCAGCAACCCGGTGTCAGTAAGGTCCTACGTTACTAGCTTCAGGCCCATTCTTTCCCCCTACACCCCTAGCACTACTTGCTCTTTTGTACCTCTGGTTCCTATATCAGGGCCATATGCTGGTTGTCTCCCATAACTTGCTCTTCACCGAGGCATCTGGTAGGCTATATATCAACATTCTGCCTCGTAATCGCGGCATCCTAGAGGTTTGGCACTGTTGGTTCCCTTTTTTTTTGGGGCGTCTTCAGGCTGCCCCTCCAGTGCACCGGGTAAACACAATCTAAGACTTGAGCATACAATGCCTGGCGGGTGGTTTTTGGTCCTCAAGGATAACTGAATGAGACGGTTGAAGTGTATGGGGAATCATTTTGACACTGATGCACTTTGCCTCGCATTTGGTTATGGCATCTCCCCCCCCGGCTAAATGGGGCAGTTTGATGAATGCTTGTTAGACATAATATTTCTATTTTACACTTCCTCTAACTTTTCTAACAACACTAGGAACATTTAACTAAAAAATTCGTTAAATTTTTGTCATTTATTGATTACATATTTATTTCACATACTATTTCCGCTGAAATTACATTAATAAGCCTTTTTTAACAACACTAGGAATATTTAACTAAAATATTCACTAAATTTTTATCGTTTCATTACTCACACATGCTTATTTCACATACTATTTCCGCTGAAATTACATTAATAAGCCTTTTTTAACAACACTAGGAATATTTAACTAAAATATTCACTAAATTTTTGTTATTTATTGCTTACATACTTATTTCACATACTATTTCCGCTGAAATTACATTAATAATCCCCCCAACAACCCTTTAACAACACTAGGAATATTTAACTAAAATATTCACTAAATTTTTGTTATTTATTGCTTACATACTTATTTCACATACTATTTCCGCTGAAATTACATTAATAATCCCCCCAACAACCCTTTAACAACACTAGGAATATTTAACTAAAATATTCACTAAATTTTTGTTATTTATTGCTTACATACTTATTTCACATACTATTTCCGCTGAAATTACATTAATAATCCCCCCAACAACCCTTTAACAACACTAGGAATATTTAACTAAAATATTCACTAAATTTTTGTTATTTATTGCTTACATACTTATTTCACATACTATTTCCGCTGAAATTACATTAATAATCCCCCCAACAACCCTTTAACAACACTAGGAATATTTAACTAAAATATTCACTAAATTTTTGTTATTTATTGCTTACATACTTATTTCACATACTATTTCCGCTGAAATTACATTAATAATCCCCCCAACAACCCTTTAACAACACTAGGAATATTTAACTAAAATATTCACTAAATTTTTGTTATTTATTGCTTACATACTTATTTCACATACTATTTCCGCTGAAATTACATTAATAATCCCCCCAACAACCCTTTAACAACACTAGGAATATTTAACTAAAATATTCACTAAATTTTTGTTATTTATTGCTTACATACTTATTTCACATACTATTTCCGCTGAAATTACATTAATAATCCCCCCAACAACCCTTTAACAACACTAGGAATATTTAACTAAAATATTCACTAAATTTTTGTTATTTATTGCTTACATACTTATTTCACATACTATTTCCGCTGAAATTACATTAATAATCCCCCCAACAACCCTTTAACAACACTAGGAATATTTAACTAAAATATTCACTAAATTTTTGTTATTTATTGCTTACATACTTATTTCACATACTATTTCCGCTGAAATTACATTAATAATCCCCCCAACAACCCTTTAACAACACTAGGAATATTTAACTAAAATATTCACTAAATTTTTGTTATTTATTGTACATACTTATTTCACATACTATTTCCGCTGAAATTATTAATTGCACTAATAACCCCCTCTACAACAGCACTAAAAATATTCAAAACGCCCACTAAATACCCACCACTCATTACCCACACGCCTCACACAGCACTCCCCCACTAAAGCCACACTAACAAACCCAAACACACTTCACCCATTGCCAAAGGCCCATCACATAGCCCCAAACAGACCTCCCCGCCAAACACAAAAACAACCCCCTAGGCATCACATCCAACTGCGACAAAATCCCATTCCACCCGTACTTCACCCTCAAAGACATCCTAGGATTCACAGCAATACTTCTCCTCCTAGCATCCTTAGCCCTCTTCTCACCCAACCTGCTAGGAGACCCAGAAAACTTCACACCAGCGAACCCCCTAGTAACCCCTCCCCACATCAAACCAGAGTGATACTTCCTATTTGCATACGCTATCCTACGATCAATCCCCAACAAACTAGGGGGCGTACTAGCCCTAGCCGCCTCCGTACTAATCCTACTCTTAAGCCCCCTACTACATATATCCAAACAGCGATCAATAACATTCCGCCCCCTCTCCCAAATCCTATTCTGAACCCTAACCACCAACCTCCTCATCCTCACATGAGTGGGCAGCCAACCAGTAGAACACCCATTCATCATCATTGGCCAACTGGCCTCCATCACCTACTTCACCACCCTCCTCATCCTATTCCCCGCCGTCGGAGCCCTAGAAAACAAAATACTCCACCACTAGAATACTCTAATAGTTTATAAAAAACATTGGTCTTGTAAGCCAAAGACTGAAGATTCCACCCCTTCTTAGAGTTCACCCCCTCAGAAAAAGAGGACTTAAACCTCTATCGCCAGCTCCCAAAGCTGGCATTTTTACATTAAACTATCTCCTGACCCCCAATTAAACAGCCCGAATAGCCCCACTAGACAACCCCCGCACAAGCTCTAAGACCACAAACAAAGTCAACAACAACCCCCATCCCGCTACCAAAAATATCCCCACTCCCCACGAATAAAACATGGCCACCCCACTAAAGTCCACCCGAGCAAAAAACATGCCGCCGGCATCAGCAGTAACCACCCCCAACTTCCAACACTCTATCAAACCCCCCACCACCGCCCCCAAGACCAGCACCAGAACAAGACCCGCCCCATAACTCAAAACATGCCAGCTCCCCCAGGCCTCAGGAAAAGGGTCCGCCGCCAAAGCCACAGAATAAACAAATACCACCAACATTCCCCCCAAATACACCATAAACAGTGCCAACGCAATAAAAGAGACCCCCAAACTTAATAACCACCCACACCCTGCCACAGAGGCTAATACCAAGCCCACTACCCCATAATAAGGCGACGGATTAGATGCAACTGCCAAGCCCCCCAAAACAAAAGCCAAGCCAAGAAAAAGCACAAAATAAATCATAGCATTCTTGCTTGGCTTTTCTCCAAGGTCTACAGCTCGAAAAGCTGCCGTTAAACAAACCTTAACTACAAGAACCACAGAAAAACCTTAAAAATAGAACCCCCCCCTCCCCCCATAAGGGGCTATATGTACTCATTGCATTGACTTATAGTCCACATATATTGCAATTTATGTCAAGTACCCATATAGTAATGCTCTACGTAACTAACTATCCATGCTCTACCAACATATACATCCATGTAGATAACGACATACTAATTAATGATACTAACAACGTGTAAGTTCAATGTATGATAGATATTCAAATGAATGTATGATAGATATGCACGCTCAATGGAATCAGAGGAATTATCATCCAATGTACGATGGATATTTGCGTTCATGCAGTACGGATATAAACACTCAATACTTTCTAGAATATTCTACAGCTTACCGTGCCGGTGGCTATCGTGCCAGGTTATTTCTTGATTGTACACCTCACGAGAAATCAGCAACCCGGTGTCAGTAAGGTCCTACGTTACTAGCTTCAGGCCCATTCTTTCCCCCTACACCCCTAGCACTACTTGCTCTTTTGTACCTCTGGTTCCTATATCAGGGCCATATGCTGGTTGTCTCCCATAACTTGCTCTTCACCGAGGCATCTGGTAGGCTATATATCAACATTCTGCCTCGTAATCGCGGCATCCTAGAGGTTTGGCACTGTTGGTTCCCTTTTTTTTTGGGGCGTCTTCAGGCTGCCCCTCCAGTGCACCGGGTAAACACAATCTAAGACTTGAGCATACAATGCCTGGCGGGTGGTTTTTGGTCCTCAAGGATAACTGAATGAGACGGTTGAAGTGTATGGGGAATCATTTTGACACTGATGCACTTTGCCTCGCATTTGGTTATGGCATCTCCCCCCCCGGCTAAATGGGGCAGTTTGATGAATGCTTGTTAGACATAATATTTCTATTTTACACTTCCTCTAACTTTTCTAACAACACTAGGAACATTTAACTAAAAAATTCGTTAAATTTTTGTCATTTATTGATTACATATTTATTTCACATACTATTTCCGCTGAAATTACATTAATAAGCCTTTTTTAACAACACTAGGAATATTTAACTAAAATATTCACTAAATTTTTATCGTTTCATTACTCACACATGCTTATTTCACATACTATTTCCGCTGAAATTACATTAATAAGCCTTTTTTAACAACACTAGGAATATTTAACTAAAATATTCACTAAATTTTTGTTATTTATTGCTTACATACTTATTTCACATACTATTTCCGCTGAAATTACATTAATAATCCCCCCAACAACCCTTTAACAACACTAGGAATATTTAACTAAAATATTCACTAAATTTTTGTTATTTATTGCTTACATACTTATTTCACATACTATTTCCGCTGAAATTACATTAATAATCCCCCCAACAACCCTTTAACAACACTAGGAATATTTAACTAAAATATTCACTAAATTTTTGTTATTTATTGCTTACATACTTATTTCACATACTATTTCCGCTGAAATTACATTAATAATCCCCCCAACAACCCTTTAACAACACTAGGAATATTTAACTAAAATATTCACTAAATTTTTGTTATTTATTGCTTACATACTTATTTCACATACTATTTCCGCTGAAATTACATTAATAATCCCCCCAACAACCCTTTAACAACACTAGGAATATTTAACTAAAATATTCACTAAATTTTTGTTATTTATTGCTTACATACTTATTTCACATACTATTTCCGCTGAAATTACATTAATAATCCCCCCAACAACCCTTTAACAACACTAGGAATATTTAACTAAAATATTCACTAAATTTTTGTTATTTATTGCTTACATACTTATTTCACATACTATTTCCGCTGAAATTACATTAATAATCCCCCCAACAACCCTTTAACAACACTAGGAATATTTAACTAAAATATTCACTAAATTTTTGTTATTTATTGCTTACATACTTATTTCACATACTATTTCCGCTGAAATTACATTAATAATCCCCCCAACAACCCTTTAACAACACTAGGAATATTTAACTAAAATATTCACTAAATTTTTGTTATTTATTGTACATACTTATTTCACATACTATTTCCGCTGAAATTATTAATTGCACTAATAACCCCCTCTACAACAGCACTAAAAATATTCAAAACGCCCACTAAATACCCACCACTCATTACCCACACGCCTCACACAGCACTCCCCCACTAAAGCCACACTAACAAACCCAAACACACTTCACCCATTGCCAAAGGCCCATCACATAGCCCCAAACAGACCTCCCATCAAACAACGAATCGAGCAATAATCGTACAATGATCGAACAACAAATCGAGCAATAATCGTACAATGATCGAACAACAAATCGAGCAATAATCGTACAATGATCAAACAACGAATCGAGCAATAATCGTACAATGATCAAACAACGAATCGAGCAATAATCGTACAATGATCAAACAACGAATCGAGCAATAATCGTACAATGATCGAACAACAAATCGAGCAATAATCGTACAATGATCAAACAACGAATCGAGCAATAATCGTACAATGATCGAACAACAAATCGAGCAATAATCGTACAATGATCGAACAACAAATCGAGCAATAATCGTACAATGATCGAACAACAAATCGAGCAATAATCGTACAATGATCGAACAACAAATCGAGCAATAATCGTACAATGATCGAACAACAAATCGAGCAATAATCGTACAATGATCGAACAACAAATCGAGCAATAATCGTACAATGATCGAACAACAAATCGAGCAATAATCGTACAATGATCGAACAACAAATCGAGCAATAATCGTACAATGATCGAACAACAAATCGAGCAATAATCGTACAATGATCGAACAACAAATCGAGCAATAATCGTACAATGATCGAACAACAAATCGAGCAATAATCGTACAATGATCGAACAACAAATCGAGCAATAATCGTACAATGATCGAACAACAAATCGAGCAATAATCGTACAATGATCGAACAACAAATCGAGCAATAATCGTACAATGATCGAACAACAAATCGAGCAATAATCGTACAATGATCGAACAACAAATCGAGCAATAATCGTACAATGATCGAACAACAAATCGAGCAATAATCGTACAATGATCGAACAACAAATCGAGCAATAATCGTACAATGATCGAACAACAAATCGAGCAATAATCGTACAATGATCGAACAACAAATCGAGCAATAATCGTACAATGATCGAACAACAAATCGAGCAATAATCGTACAATGATCGAACAACAAATCGAGCAATAATCGTACAATGATCGAACAACAAATCGAGCAATAATCGTACAATGATCGAACAACAAATCGAGCAATAATCGTACAATGATCGAACAACAAATCGAGCAATAATCGTACAATGATCGAACAACGAAC